CAGTTCATTGGAAGCTACATAAGGTAATAGAGATAAAATTCGGGCTCTTTTAATAGCTTTTGCAATTTGACGTTGTTGCTGCACAGTTACTCCTGTTGCTCGGCGTGGAAGAATTTTGCCTTGTTCTGTGATAAATAATTTTAATAAATCAATGTCTTTATAATCAATTTTTTGATTAATTCCAATAGGCGCTAATTTTTGTTTTTGTGCTAACATATTTTTATTTAATTTCTTTATGAATAGTTGGTTTATTACAATGTGGACAATATTTTTTGAGTTCCATTCGTTGTGGGTTATTACGACGGTTTTTCTGCGTTAAATATCTTGAAACACCAGTCGACCGTTTATTTGTATTTGTTCTACATTCGGTACATTCTAAAGTAATTAATATTCTAGTACCTTTATTTTTTGCCATATCAATTCCTATAATATAATGATTTTGTAATAGTATTTTTACTTTACTATATTGCCTAAATATTTGTATCTTATCAAGGGTTTAGTGTCTGATTTAAAAAATATTCGAAATATTAAAATATTACGTATAAAAACTTCCCATTTTTTCTTAAATATATTATATTTTACTAGGTAGAAATATACTATAAATACTGACTTATATACATTTAAATTCTATTTATGGCAAATAACAAATCAGCAAAAAAACGCATATTAATAAATAAACGAAATAATCTTCAAAACCGTTTTTATAAAAGTTCAGTCAGTACATTAACTAAAAGATTTTTAAAAGACCTAGAAATTTATAAAGCTTCACAAGATATTACTGATAAAGAAAAAGTACAACTTCTACTAAATTCTATTTACAGCCTAATTGATAAAGGTTTAAAAAAAAATGTTTATCATAAAAATACAGCCGCACGAAAAAAAGCTAAATTAGCTGCTTTATTAAAAGCTGCATAATTTTTAAAAACATTATTTAAACTTTGAAATAATTTATTTGTAATTTGATTATTTTAAAGTTTAAAGATTTATTAATTTTTCCAATTAATAAAATTTCCTTTTCCATATTGAGCTTAACATTAAACGGCAGTTAAAAATAGTTTTTACTATAATAGCCATAATCTACAAAAAATTTAAGCATCAAAATTCTTAACTATTTATTAGTAAAAAAACTAAGTACTACCAATATACAATTGAATTGAATTTTTTTCGTAAAATAAATAGATATTTATTTTTAATAATCTCACACTTTAGAAATAAATATTAATACCTTTTTCAATTAAAAAAAACTAACAAAGTTAAAATCTTAATTTATTTTACAAAATTATTATCCATAATAAAACCTAGTAATTATTAAATTTAAAATAAATTACTAATAAAACTTTTAAATTACTATATGATGAATTACACAACCGCTTTACCTGATTTTATTGAGATGCAACGGGTAAGTTTCTGTTGGTTTATTGCAGAAGGACTAAATGAAGAATTAAATACTTTTTCAAGAATTTATGATTTTAGTCAAAATACAGAATATGTTTTATTTGGTCACGAATATACATTAGTAAAACCTATTTATAATATAGTTCGAGCTAAGAAATATACAGCAAATTATTCTGCACAGCTTGTTATTCCACTAGAAGTTCGAAATAAAAAAACAAATATTATAAAATATCATAGTAAATTCCCTATAATTAATTTACCATTGATGACAAGTGCTGCAACTTTTGTTATTAATGGGTGTGAACGTGTCATTGTAAGTCAAATTATTCGAAGTCCGGGTGTATATTTTGAAAAAAATAAACACCAAAAAAAGAATAATAAAAAGATTAAAAAAGTCTCGACTGAAATTGGAAAATTAAAAAGTTTTACTCCACCAAGCGAGATTTTAGCTACCGAAAGTCGATTATATTTTCTAAAGCCACCAATTAAAAAAAAGAATAGGAATAAAGAAAATTGGAATTGGTTAGGAGAAACAATTAACATCTATTCATTTAAACAACTAAAAGATTCTGAAATTAACTTTAGCTCTTCATTTATCGAATATTTTAAGATTTATAAAAGTTTATTTAAGATACAGAATCTATCCACAAAAATAAAACGAATCAAGATTTTTTTAAAATGGCTAGCATATAGTAAAGATTTTAGATTATCTAATAACCAACAAAGAATTTTTTTAACAGTCAATTGTTTTAATTTATTAACAAAAACAGTTGCAAAATATAAAATTTTGAAAAAAAGGATTAATAATAATGACAATAAAAGACTATTAGAAGAAGTTAAACAAATTAAAAAATTGTACAATAAAACATTTCAAAAGTCAGAGACAGTATTAAACCTCAATATTAATTTGGAATTACTTAGTTTTCTACTTCGAGATTTAGATAATTTTACGCAAATTAATAATTTTAATTTCTTAAAATTGAATATTTTACCAAAAATTAATGTAATCGTTAATAACGCTAAAATACAATCTAATCTTTACTTTACTAATAGTTTTAAAGAACTAATTAAATTTAAATATAATTTCACTAAAAAAGAAAAAGAGAAAAGACGGAGTCAATCACAAACAAAAATTTTCAAAAATAAAACAAAATATTTAAAAACAAAATCTAAAATTATTCAGTATAAAGATGACCATTTAATAAAAGATATTTATAAAGAAAAATATGAAGAAAAAGAGTTATATACTGCAACTCTAATTCCTGAATATGGATCATGGATTAGATTTGGTTTTCAAAAAAATACGAAAATTAATATTTCGAAATATCCCATAAAAAATCAAGAAGATGAGATTATTATTCAACTGGATAAAGTCACACAAAAACCGATTATTCATTTATTAAAAGAAATGGGTGTTACGGATCTAGAAATTTGTCAAAACTTACAAAATTCTGAATTTTTCTATTTCAATAAACCAATTTTAACTCATTCAATTTATCAACCAAACAAACTATTACGTTTTAATTTAAACAAAAATTATTATAAAAATATTTCAGAGTTTTCTAGAATTTTTGATCCATCTTATTATCGTTTAGGAAAAATTGGTCGTTCAAAATTAAATAATAGATTAAATATCAAATTATCAAAACGAATTACCACAATTACGTATGAAGATGTTTTTGCAATAATTGATAAATTGATAACTTTGTCTACTTCTAAACAAATTAGTGACGACATTGATCATTTAAAAAACCGACGAGTTCGTTCAGTAGGAGAATTATTACAAAATTTATTCCGTATCGGGTTCCAACGATTATTGCGAAAACTCCGAAGTCAAACAAATAAAACTTACTCAAGCCAGTTATCGAGTTTTAATATAGTCGGAGCAACTATTAGAGAGTTTTTTGGAGCAAGTCAGTTATCCCAATATATGGACCAAACAAATCCATTATCTTCATTGACCCATAGACGAAGAATTAGTGGATTAGGACCCGGCGGATTTGACCGAGATCGCATCAGTTTTGCTGTTCGAGATATTCATCCAAGTCATTATGGGCGGATTTGTCCTATCGAAACACCTGAAGGGCAAAATGTAGGATTAATTGCTTCATTAACAACATGTGCCAGAGTTAATGAATCTGGGTTTTTAGAAACACCTTTTTGGAGAGTTATTAATGGAAAAGTTATTAAAACAGGAAATCCTATTTACTTAACAGCTGATATTGAAGATTTTTATAAAATTGCACCCGCTGACATCTCTACCAATGAAAATAATTATTTAACAAAGAATTTAATTCCTGTGCGTTATAAGCAAGATTTTTTGACTGTTACGCCTTCAGAGATAGATTTTATTGCTGTTTCTCCAATTCAAGTTGTTTCTGTTGCTGCATCTTTAATTCCATTTTTTGAACATGATGACGCTAACCGCGCTCTAATGGGTTCTAATATGCAACGACAATCAGTTCCATTATTATTACCCCAAAAACCAATTGTTGGTACAGGTTTAGAAAATCAAATTGCATTAGATTCGGGTATGGTAATAAATGCCCAACGTGATGGGATTGTTGAATCAGTAACAGCAAATAAAATAATTATCCGTGAAAATTCCGGACGACACTATAAATATGATTTACAAAAATACCAACGATCAAATCAGGAAACTTGTATTAATCATCGACCTATAGTATGGGAAGGTGAGAAAATTAAATCTGGTCAAATGTTAACAGATGGACCAGGGATAATAAGTAGTGAACTTGCTTTAGGACAAAATGTCTTAGTAGGTTATATGCCATGGCAAGGGTATAATTTTGAAGATGCCATTTTAATCAATGAGCGTTTAGTTTACGAGGATATTTTTACATCTATTCATATTGAAAGATATGAAATTGAGATTGACCGAACAGCCGAAATGTGTGAACAAACAACTAACAATATTCCAAACTTAAGTATTTCGGCTGTTCAAAATTTAAATGAAGATGGGATTGTTACAATTGGAACATTTGTAAAACCAGGAGATATTTTAGTAGGAAAAATTATTCCTAAAGATGACTCTGAACAATTGCCAGAATCAAAATTACTTAGAGCAATTTTTGGGGCAAAAGCAAAAGGAGTTCGTGATACATCGTTTCGAATGCCTGAAGGGGAGTATGGAAGAGTTATAGAAACGTTAACTTTTAATCGACGTACAAAACTAGCATATAAATTTGAAAAAATTCAAATTTTTATAGCACAGATAAGAAAAATTCAGGTAGGAGATAAGATTGCTGGTCGACATGGAAATAAAGGAATAATTTCTCGTATTTTACCTCGTCAAGATATGCCTTTTCTCCCAGATGGTACACCTATTGATATTATTTTAAATCCGTTAGGAGTTCCATCTAGAATGAATGTAGGGCAATTATACGAATGTTTATTAGGATTAGCAGGTCATAAACTTAATCGTCGTTTTAAAATACTACCATTTGATGAAATGTATGGACCAGAAGTCTCAAGAATTTTAATTAATAAAAAATTGCGACAAGCCTCAATTGAAAATGATGAAGCCTGGCTTTTCAATCCCTACTCTCCAGGAAAAATGGTTCTTCTTGACGGAAGAACCGGTAAAGAATTTGATAACCCGATCACTGTTGGTAATGCATATATGTTGAAATTAATACATTTAGTTGATGATAAAATGCATTCAAGAGCAACTGGTCCTTATTCACTAGTCACTCAACAACCTTTAGGTGGAAAAGCTCAACACGGGGGTCAAAGATTTGGTGAAATGGAAGTTTGGGCATTAGAAGGATTTGGTGCATCTTTTACATTAAAAGAACTCTTAACAATTAAATCTGATGATATGCAAGGGAGAAATGAAACCTTAAATTCTATAATTAAAGGTCAACCAATACCAACGTCTGGTGTACCAGAATCATTTAAAGTTTTAGTTCAAGAATTACGTTCAATTGGCTTAGATTTAAGTACATATCGGATCGATGAATTTAGTTCGAATGAATCTTATGAAATTGAATTAAATTTAATTGAAAGATACAACCCACTGTTAAAAACATTTTCTCATACATCAAATATAAACAATATTTCATTTTAAAAATTTAATATGGTACGCTCTGAAAAAGAATTTGATTATATAAAGATAAAATTAGCTTCTCCTATGAGAATCTTACAATGGTCTCATAGAAAATTACCTAATGGACAATTTGTTGGAGAAGTTCAAAAGTCTGAAACTATTAATTATCGAACATTTAAACCTGAAATGGATGGTTTATTTTGTGAAAGAATTTTTGGTCCAAGTAAAAGCTTAGAATGTGCTTGTGGCAAATATAAACGAGTTCGATATGAGGGGTTGATCTGCGAACGTTGTGGTGTAGAATTAACTGAATCGAGAGTTCGTCGACATCGGATGGGTCATATTAATTTAATTTACCCTGTTACACATGTTTGGTATACCAACAGTCGACCAAATTATATTGCTTTATTACTTGAAGTTGAACAATGTGAAAAAAGATTAGATACTGGCTGGACAGAGTTTGCTGAATCACGAAATAATAAAGAAAAAGAGGATAAAATTCCTTCTTCCGATATTGAATGTCGTAATTACCTTATAAGTCCAAAAGCGCTTTTAAATTCTAAAGAATTTCTCAAGGAAAAATCAAAAGCAAAGAAATCTAATATTGTAAATTTTTATGATGAACGAATCAAACGTATAAAATTAGCATCTCTTGCCTATTTTATTGCTGAAGATGAAATTAGTTTCTATGGGCTTCATTGGGATTTACAGCAATATAGACGTTGTCGCGAATTAGGATTTACGGGTTACCCATTAAAACCACATTCAAAGTCTTATAATCGGCGTCGAAATACACCAAAATATTTATTACGATCAACACCAAATTATTTAATTGGTGCTGTTTTAATTAAACGAGAATTAGAAAAATTAAATCTTGAACAAGAAATCATTAAAACGCGAAATTTCATTACCCTTTGTAGTAAAGTACTTCATAAAGAACAACCATTTTATAATTTTTCGCATTGGACTAAAAAATGGGAATACCAACGTATTTATAAATTACGAGACCAATCAATTAAAAGAATTCGTATTGTAGAAAATTTATTAACTACTGGTGCGAACCCTGCATGGATGATTATAACTATATTACCTGTTATACCACCTGCATTAAGACCAATGATTCAACTAGAAGGAGGGCGTTTTGCAACCTCTGATTTAAATGAATTATATCGAAGAATCATTACACGTAATAATCGTCTACTTCGACTATTAGAAATTGATGCTCCTCAATTGATCATTCGAAATGAAAAACGAATGTTACAAGAAGCCGTAGATACATTAATTGATAATGGAAAACGGGGCAAAATTGCGTTAAGTGCAAGCAATCGGCCATTAAAATCATTATCCGATATTATAAAAGGAAAGCATGGACGTTTTCGCCAGAATCTACTTGGAAAACGAGTAGATTATTCTGGACGATCTGTTATTGTTGTCGGTCCAAGTTTAAAATTAAATCAATGTGGATTGCCGTATGAAATGGCAATTGAATTATTTCAACCATTTATAATTCGTGAATTAATAAATCAGGGGTTAGCAAGTAATATGAAAGTTGCAAAAAACTTACTCCAACAAAATGAACCAATTATAGATCCTGTACTTGAAAAGGTATTGTCAAATCACCCTATTTTTTTAAATCGAGCACCAACATTACATAGATTAGGAATACAAGCTTTTGAACCTATTATTGTTCAAGGCCGTGCTATTAAACTTCACCCTTTAGTTTGTTCAGCTTTTAATGCAGATTTTGATGGGGATCAAATGGCTGTTCATATTCCACTTTCATTGGAAGCACAAGCAGAATGTTATATGTTAATGTTAGCACCATACAATTTTTTATCACCTGCAAATGGTGAACCAATTATTATGCCAAGTCAAGATATGGTATTAGGTTGTTATTATTTAACTGTAAATAATATTACTGGATTATTGGGTTCAAATCATTATTTTGCTGATTTAAACGACGTTATATTAGCGTATAATCAAGATCAAATAGAAATTCACACATCAATTTGGGTTCGATATAACCATAAAATTTCTAAACCTTCAACTCTTATAAAACAAATTAAATTAAAAGATGGAAGTTTTATTGAGTATTATGAAAATATTCAAATTCGTAAGGATAAAAATAATAAAACTATTGTTCAATATTTACAAACTACAACTGGACGTGTTCTTTTAAATTATACAATTCAAACAACTTTAAACCTTAAGTTCTAAACATTTAAAATATTTGAATTTAAAAAAAACAATTAGATAAAAGAATTATGGAAAATTATATTTATCAGAATACACTTATTAACAAAAAACAATTAAAAGAATTATTAGCATGGAGTTTTTCAAAATATGATTCTATGCAAGCTTCGCTCTTAGCAGATGAACTAAAATATCTTGGGTTTAAATATGCAACACAAGCTGGGATCTCTATTAGCATTGAAGATTTAAAAGTTCCAGCAACAAAAAATGAAATGTTGGAAAAAGCAAATAAAAATATTCTAAATGCAGAAAAAATTTGTTTAAAAGGAAAAATTACAGATGTTGAACGTTTTCAAAAAATTATTGACACTTGGAGTATAGCCAGTGAATCCTTAAAAGATAATGTAGTAGCATATTTCAAAACATATGATCCTTTAAATTCAGTTTATATAATGGCGTTCTCTGGGGCTAGGGGAAATTTATCACAAGTTCGTCAACTTGTAGGGATGCGTGGGCTTATGGCTGATCCTAGTGGTGAAATTATGCGTGTACCAATTAAAAAGAATTTTCGTGAAGGATTGACAATAACAGACTATCTAATGTCTGGGTATGGGGCTCGAAAAGGTATCGTTGATACTGCATTAAAAACAGCAAACTCAGGTTATTTAACTCGCCGTTTAATTGATATTGCACAAGATATTATTATTCGCGAAAAAGATTGTTCAACTTCTGCTTCTTTTATCATTAATAATAAAAATAGATTCGATAACGAACAAATTATTGGACGAATCTTGTCAAAGCCCGTTTATGATCCAAAAACTAAAAAGTTAGTTGCTCAAACTAATACACATATAACATTAAAATTATTAAATATCTTTGAACAAAAAGGAATTTCAAAATTTCATATCCGTTCGCCATTAACTTGTAATTTATACCATTCTATTTGTCAAATGTGTTATGGATGGGACTTATCGAATCAAAATTTAGTGGATTTAGGAGAAGCAGTTGGAATTCTTGCTGGACAATCGATTGGTGAACCCGGAACCCAATTAACAATGCGAACGTTTCACACAGGAGGAATTTTTACTTCAGAAGCTAGACAACAAATTATTAGTCCAACAAATGGTGTTATTAAATTTTCTAAGATTTTAAAAACAATCATATTACGGACAAATCGAGGGGATGATGTGTTGGTTACTAAAAATTCTGGGTCATTAATATTAATCCCTGAACAACGGGAAGAAAAAATGATCCAAATAGAATTGTTACGAAATACAATGTTATTTGTAAAAAGTAATCAATATGTAAAGAAATCAGCAATAATAGGTGAACTAATAAGTACAGAAAAACAAACTTTAACAGAAAGGAAACCTATATTAAGTGATACAGCTGGTGAAATTTTTATTCCGAGATTAAAAAATAGAACAAATTTAATTGCACAAAACCGACTATTATGGATTTTATCAGGACAAGTTTATCAAGCTCCTAGTAATTCGTTTTTAAATTTTTATACAGATCATAAAATTAATAAGAATAGTTATATTTTTAGAACAAAATTAGTAAACCAATATTCAGGGTATGTTAAAGTTTTTACCAATAAAAAGAATATTTTAGGAAAAAAACTTCAAATTACAAATGATACATATTTCTTAAATAATAGTTATGCTCAAAAAATTCTTAAACCGAAAAATAACAAAAATTACTTAATTAATTATGAAAATTCGAAATATTTAATTACGTTAAAAGATTCAAACTTTAACAATTGGAAACGATGTAATACTTACAAACCGTTTGCCCTTTCTTTTACAAATAAGTTTAAAACTTTAACAGGGGGAATAATGTATTATGATCAACGAACTAAAAAAAAACACGATACGGTCGATCAATTAGTTTCATATAATATTACATATGAAATAGATAAAGGATATTATGAAAAAATAAGTAAAATTTATTACGAAACCTTTTTAAAAAATTTACAAACTAGAATTGATAAAAATGGACTTGTTTTTTATCAAAAATTTTTAAATTATCAAGAAATGGAGACTGTTTTTTTAAAATTAAAATTAAAAAAGCAAATTATTCACAATTCTTTAATTTGGCTTTCTGAAGAAACCTATAAGTTAAACTGTGATAAAAATATTTTATTAGTAGAAAATGGTAACTTTATCTCAAAAAATTTTGAAATTATTCCAAATATTATTTCTAAAACAGCTGGTATTATAAATGTTTCCCAAAAAAATAATATTATCGAAGAAATTGCGATTAAAGCAGGATTTGTTTATCAAGGTAAACAACTCGAAGAATTAGATAAAAATGTATATTATCCAGGTGAAATTATTTTTGAAAATATTGAAATCACACAACCTTCATTCTGTGAACATATTACGACAAAAACTAGTAATCAACTATTAATTCGACCTTTAATAATTTACGAAATCCCGAAAGAAAAAAAATTAAAAAATTTTTTTACTAATACCAGAGATTCACAATCAATTTATAAAATAATTAATAAAACTAACTATCTATATAAAACAAGTCAAAAAATTAAAACGTCTAACAGCATAAATTTAATTTCTCAAAGTATAAAGTTAAACTCAAAACATTCATTACAAAATGATATTACAATTGATTTGAGCAATTCTTTTAAAATGAAACGGATAAATCTAAAAATTTTAGAAAAGCTAGTTTTAAGCCAGCATATTCCTGCATATTTAAAATATACAAACTTACAATCTTGTTCACTTTTTGAGCCAACTCAGTTTATTGATTCTTATACAACTTTAGGGTATCTTGAATCACTTACAATGAATTCGTTAGAAGTTGTAAAATTTAAATCAAAACATTCAACTAAAAAGCAAATTTTTTTAATATCTAATGATGATTGTGTAACAGTTAAAAAAGAACACGGAAAAAATAAATTAATTAATGAATTACTAATTGATAAGATTAAAGTAAATCAAACTGGAAAAGTTTTAATTGATAATGATAGATTCTTAACTATACAAAAAGGACGCCCTTATTTTTTCCCAAATTGTAAAACTGATGACTCTAAAGAAGAAATTAATTTACAATATAAATTACTAAATTTAAATAGAAATATTTGTAATTATAAAACTAATACTTTTTTAAATTATTATGATATTACTAAACGATCACTATTAGAAAAACTAGATCCAAATAAAAAATCATATGGATTTAAAATTAAGTTTTCAAAAATGTTTATAAAAAAAAATGGAAAATTTTACAGCTCACCAATCCCATTAATTTCCAAAAATTTTTCGTTAACTAAAGAAAAACAAAAAATAAATCAAATAAGTACTCTTAACGTTAAAAATACGGAATTAAAAATTAAACAATGTTTACCATTACTCTTAAAGAATTCAGAATTAATTTCTAATAAAATTAAAGAAAACGTTCCTTTTAATACAAATTTGACAGGCCTAAAATTATTAAAATATCCTTTTAATAAATCAATTGGAATTCATTCTATAACAGAAGATTATTTTGAACAAGAAGTAAATAGTGTTTATTGTAAGAATGGAGAATTTATTGAAAAGGGGGAAGTACTTGGGTTATTAAATTTTGAAAAAGAAATTACTGGTGATATTGTTCAAGGCTTACCCCGAATAGAAGAATTATTAGAAGCACGGAAAAAGAAACCTACAAATAAATATTTAGCAACAAACCAAAAGAAAAGTTTATTAATTCAAAAAACGAGTATTGATTCAAGTTTTGAATTTCAAAAACTAGGAACCACTATAAAAGAAAACGATAAAATTAACCCTCATAATTTATTAAAAATTTACTTTAATTATTATGGAATGAAAAAACAATTTTTCTCATCTAAAGAAGAATGTTCGACTTCATATAGATTAGTAAACAATTATGAAGCAAGTTATAGAACGTTTAAAAAAATTCAATTATTAATATTAAATGCAGTTCAATCTGTTTATGAATCACAAGGTGTTTCAATTGCAAATAAACATTTAGAAGTTATTATTAAACAAATGACTACAAAAGTTTTAATAACACATGAAGGTCATACACCATTATTACCTCGTGAAGTAGTTGATCTATATCACATTCAATATATTAATGAAATTATTGAAGCTCATAAGAAACGTCCAGCATATTATGTTCCATTGCTGTTAGGAATTACAAAAGCAGCATTAAATAATCCAAGTTTTATTTCAGCAGCAAGTTTCCAAGAAACTACTCGTGTTTTAACAAAAGCGGCTATTGAAGGTCGAGTAGATTGGTTACGTGGCTTAAAAGAAAATATAATCATTGGACATTTAATTCCATCCGGAACAGGGTATCAAAGTTACACAAATTGTTTTAATTTAATTGCAGAAAATAAACCTACAATTAGCCTAGAGAAAACTAAAACTAAAATTTAGGCTTATTTCTTTTCAATCTGTTAATGTTATCTTATACTATAATAAACTGAAATTATTTACTTAAGGAGTTATAAAAATTTATGGCTGATGTTAACTTAGCCCAATTATTAGAAGCCGGGGTTCATTTTGGACACAAAGCTTATCGATGGAATCCAAAGATGTTTCCCTATATTTATACAGAACGAAATAATATTCACATTTTAGATTTAGTCCAAACAGCTCAACTGTTAAAACGGGCAAATTCTTATGTTGCAAAAGCATCATCAGAGGGAAAAACATTTTTATTTATTGGAACAAAACGTCAAGCAAGTGCTGTAATTGCTCAACAAGCAAATAGTTGTAATTCATATTATGTAAATCATAGATGGTTAGGTGGGATGTTAACCAATTGGATAACATTAAAAACTCGAATTGAGCGCTTAAAAGAATTAGAACAACAAGAAGTTGATGGAATCTTTAATTTATTACCAAAAAAAGAAGCGTCATTACGTTTAAAAGAATTAGAAAAATTACGAAAACATTTGAATGGTGTTAAAACCATGGCAAAATTACCAGATGTGGCAATTATTATTGACCAAAAACGTGAGATGACCGCTATCCAAGAATGTCGTAAACTAGGTATTCCTATTATTTCTATTTTAGATACTAATTGTGACCCTGATTTAGTTGATATTCCAATTCCTGGAAACGATGATGCTGTGCGATCAATTAAACTAATTTTAAGTTCATTAACAGATACAATTAATCAAAATAGATCTATCTAAATATCAAAATCTCTACTTAAAATTACAACTTTTGATAATTCATATATAAAATAATTTTTTTACAATAATTTAATTTTATAGAAAAAAAGTTCATATTTCTATAAACTCTTTTTCTATAAAATTAAATTATTATGTTAATGAAACTTTTCCACCTGCGTCTTCAATTTGTTTTTTCGAGTCTTCTGCAGCGTCCTTACTTAATGATTCTTGAACCATTTTTGGTGCTGATTCTACTAACTCTTTTGCTTCTTTTAAACCTAATCCTGTTAAAGTTCGAACAACCTTTAATACTGCTATTTTTTTGTCAGCTGGAACTTCATCTAACATAACAGTAAATTCTGTTTTTTCTTCTACTTCTTCAGCAGCACCGGGTGCAGCCGCCATTATAACGCCACCACCCGCACTTGCTGAAGCATCAACACCAAATGTTTCTTCGATTGCCGTTACTAATTCTGATGCTTCTAATAAGGTTAATGTTTTTAATTCTTCAACAATTTGATTAATTTTATCTGACATAATAGTTTTTATTTATGATATATATTTAATTTTAATTTATTCAATTAGCTTTTGATCGATTAATCAAATGCGTTTAAATCTAATTGAATTGATGGACCCATGCTACTACAAATAAATAAACTCTTAAAGTATTTACCTTTTACACCAGCAGGACGATTTTGTTCTATTGATTGGTATAATGACGTTAAATTTTCGATTAATTGATTTTTTGAAAAATTTGCTTTCCCAAAACTTACATGAACAACACCTGTTTTATCGGCTTTATATTCAAATTTTCCTTTTTTGAATTCAGATAATGTTTCTGTTAAATTTGTACTAACAGTTCCTGATTTTGGTGAAGGCATTAATCCTTTTGGACCCAAAACTCGGCCAAGTTTTGCTAATTTGGGCATCATATCTGGGGTTGAAACTAAGAGATCAAAATTAAGAATACCTTGACTAATATCATCAATTAGCTCTTGACTACCAACAATATCAGCTCCCGCTTCTTTTGCTTCAGTAAAATTTGTCTCATTTGTTAAAACAGCAATACGGGTTGACTTTCCTACTCCATGAGGTAATGTTACTGTTGTACGTAATTGTTGATCTGCATATTTTGGATCAATATTCAGATTAGCATGTAATTCAACAGATTCAATAAATTTAGCTGTAGCAGTTTCTTGAAGCAAATTAATTGCTTCTTCTAAACTTAAATGAACAACACTTTTAATTTTTTTAAAGTTTTCATTTTGACGTCTGGATAATTTTCGCATATAATTTCTTTCTTAAAAACTTATAAACTTAGGTATTAATCTATAACTGTAATACCCATATTTCGGGCAGTTCCTTCGACAATTCTGACTGCACTACTTATTTTAGTAGTATTCAAATCTGGTAATTTAATATTAGCAATTTCTTCTAATTGTGCTTTTGTTACAGATCCGACATTTACTCGGTTTGGAGTTGATGAACCTTTTTTAACTTTGGCCGCATTCGCTAATAAAACAGAAGCAGGTGGAGTTTTAAGAAGAAAAGTATAACTTCGGTCTTCATAAACTGAAATTTCTACGGGTATAATAAGCCCCGCTTTTTCAGCGGTCCGGGCATTATATTCTTTACAAAAGGCTGCAATGTTTACACCATGTTGACCTAAAGCTGGGCCTACTGGAGGAGCAGGTGTAGCCTTTCCAGCAGGTAATGCTAACTTAATCAATGCAGTTATTTTTTTTGGCATATAATTTTATTTTTATTTCTTGATAAAATACAGATATATAATTTTAACTTTAATTAATTAAAAAAAAATTTAATACTTTTGTCAAAAGTTCAAACTTTTAATTTACATTTAAATTTTTAGAAAATCAATTAGTTACGGAAATTTTAAATAATTAAAATTCTATCTTATAATATATACCTCTTCTTTTTTTAAGAGAAACGCGTCCTGAAGGACTTGAACCCTCGACATCTAATTTTGGAAACTAGCGTTCTACCAACTGAACTAAGGACGCACATTAATATCTTAATAGATATATCTTTAAAAGACAAGGTTTCTTATTTTTTTAAGGCAAAATCGAAATTTTAATGAATATGAAAAATTTTAATAGTAAAGTACAGTTTTCAATCCCAGATACTCCCTTACCGCATAATTTTATAGCAGAAAAAATTATATTAAGTTGTTTGTTAACTAATTATGAAGCAATTGAAATTACAATAAAAACTGTTCGAGTTGAGACTTTTTATTTTAGAAATCATCAGGAAATTTATAAAGCTATTGTAGAAATGTATCGAAAAAAAATTCCTATAAATGTCTTTTCCGTAAATGACTTTTTAAAAGAAACTGGTTGTTTAAACAAAATTGGAGGCACCAAAGTTCTATTAGAACTTCTTAACCAAATTCCTAATTTAGCTTATTTAGAAGAATATATTCAATTGATTCAAGATAAGTTTTTACGACGTTCATTAATTAATTTAGGTTATGAAGCTATTAATTCAGCTTATATTACAAATATTCCATTAGAGAAAATTCTGAACGATTTTGAAAAAAAGTCATTTGAATTAACAAATGAATTAATAGAAGAAAAGAAAATAACTACTGCAGAATTGTTTTCAAGTATTTTCTTAGAATTAAAAGAAAAAGCGTTAAAACCTGAATTACCTGGTTTAGCATCTGGATTCTATGATTTAGATTCCCTAACTCAAGGTTTTCAAAAATCTGATTTAATTATTCTTGCGGGACGACCGTCTATGGGAAAAACAGCTTTTGTTTTAAATATTGCAGAAAATATAGTTAAAAAATATAAAATACCAGTATTATTTTTTAGTCTTGAAATGTCAAAAGAACAGTTAATATATCGTTTGTTATCAAATGAAACAGGAATAAGCCAAACCCGTTTAAAAATTGGAAATTTATATAAAGAAGATTGGCAAGAATTAAAAGAAAGTATTCAAATGTATTCTCGCTTACCATTTTTTATTGATGATCAAGCAAACTTAACAACTCAAGATATTCGTTCTAAATTAAAACAAATATTATTTGAACAAAATAGAGTTGGAGTCATTATTATTGATTATTTACAACTACTAGTGAATTCAAAATTAAAATCTGAAAATCGTGTTCAAGAACTCTCTCAAATTACCAGGGCACTAAAAAATCTTGCTAAAGAATTTCAAATACCAATTATTACATTGTCTCAATTAAGTCGAAATGTTGAAACTCGAATTAATAAAAGACCTGTTTTATCAGATTTACGTGAAAGTGGGTCAATTGAACAAGATGCGGATTTAGTGTTAATGTTATATCGCGAAAATTACTATAACCCAATAATTGAAAAGAATGAAAAAATTACTCCTGCGGAGTTGATAATCGCAAAACATCGTAATGGGCCATTAGGAATGGTAGAGTTATCTTTTCAGACTGACCCTACAAAATTTTTTAATATTTTTTCCAATTCTTTATAAATGCCCAGATCCAGATTCGAACTGGAGACACGAGGATCTTCAATCCACTGCTCTACCAACTGAGCTATCCGGGCTTATTATAATTATACCACATTGTATTTAAAATAACAATATTAATATTGCTATTTTAAATACAATGTGGTATAACTATATTGGATATAGTAATTAATATAATTTAATTAAAAAGCCTAAATATGTCAGGATTGTAAAATAGCAGCATAAGGTTTAAAAGATAAATTAGTATTTTAACTATATCTACTACCTTGCAGTCTTTTGCTTTAGACATTGTCAAATTAATAAAAATATCTAGGTTCGACCCCTATAGTGAGGAGTGAACTTTTCATCATAATTTTCATCTCATTAAATAAAAAGAAGAATTTGAAATAAATTTGCCCTATATTTTGACTGTAAATAATAATAATAAAAAATCCCTTAAGCCAATTGTTAAAGGAATCATAAAAACAGGCAGAATTGTAATACCTGTGTTATTATTTAGCAATGTTACGTTCGCACAGTAGATTGTTGAAACTATTAGTCGTGCAGCACAGGTAACTTAAGCTGTACTAAGGGCTACAGCAATTAGAACATTACGTTAACAAACTGGGGTAACACTAAATGCAATTTGGGGTTTGTGTTTGTACAGAGGCTATTAAGAAAGCGCAAGATGCGCCGATCATAGAGCGTAGTAGATGCATCCGCTGACATCGGTGTTGTTAATAGTTTGCGGCGCTTTAGTATCCTATGTCCTTGAAAATATAGTAGACGGTCAATGCAATTAATATTAATAATGTAGTTGACTACAGTACGTTTAAACGTATAATTATTTCATTACCTATAAACTATACTATATTATATTGCTATTTTAAGTAGGATGTAATGTAGTATAATTTATAGAGTTTGATTCAAGCTCGAAAAAACCACCAAATTAAAAGCTAATTGAATAGTTAAATATTATTTAAATTAAATAATAGGTATAGGGCTATAATTAAGAAATAAAAAATTGTAATAATCGCATAATTTGATAAATGCTTCTCTGATTTATGGTGTAAATTGGAATATTTCGTTTATTTGCTAGATTTTTTAATCGAAAATTTTGTCTTAAATGTTTTTTCAAACCTATTATAATATTTGCTTGTTTAATTTGCGTTGTAATAATAATTTTATTACCAAATTTTGATAAAATTTCTCGAATTAAATTCTTTGATAATGAATATGGATAAATAATCAAGGTT